ATACGTTTATTTTTCAAATGATTCATATCGTCAAGTCTACCCACTCCCAATTTCATTCCAATCAAACCATCCACGGCTGCCAATATATCTCGCGGTAACAAAAAGGTATTGTTCTGGGGTATATCAAGGTTCAGTCTAAGATTCATATTTCGGCGACCAATCCTTCCTAATTCACATCTTTCTTTAAAGAATTTCTTTTGGAATGCCTTACATAAGGATTCGGAACATATTGGATCCCCGTCGAGACCGGTAAATTGTTGGTAAAACTCTAAAATAGCCTCTTCTTTTGACCCCATTATAGTATCATTATCATCCAGAAAAGATAAAAATAGTTCAGGATAGCAAAGATTGTCTAGAATTTCTTTTAGACTCAAGCCCATAGCTGCTGATAGAACTAGAATAGATATTTTTTGGTTCCTACTGACACGAGCCCATATTCTTGCTTTTCGATCAATCTTTAATTGTGATCTTCCTCCCCAATCTGATATTATGGTGCCGGTATACGACGCAATTCCGTTAGGGTCCAACTCTGAACGGTAATAAATACCTGGACTTTGCACTATTTGATTAATCACAATTCTATATATTCCATTTACTATAGAAGTTCCCAGAGAATTCATTAGAGGAATGTTTCCAATACAAATTGTTTGTTTTTGCATACCCCTACGGATTTTCCAAATGAGTCCCGCGGAGACATAGAATTCAGAAGAATATGTAAGTGCTTCATACACAGCATCTCGTTCTTTTAGCAACGGTTCTAGCAATTGATATGTTTCCTGAAATAATTGAAATTCCATTGTTTGATCTGGATCTTCAATTTTTGGAAAGTTAGAAAGTTGTTCTGTCAAACCCTGATCAATGAACCTGCAAAATCCTTCAAATTGTATCTGATTAAAGCCAGGTATTGTAAACATTCCCTCATTTTGATCCCGGAGCATTTTGATTTCATTTCCCATTTCTTGACAAATCCCATTACATTATTGGCTTAATCGAATTAGATAGATGAGCTAGCAATCATGGAATTTAGAGTCTATTTACGGTTACGGAATAACATGAAATTTGAATGGGGTGGAATAGAATAACCCGAGCGTACTGATTAGCCGTCATACTTGAGTTTGAACTTGTTAGATCTAAATATATAACAAGTTCACCCTCAGTTAAGAAGTTTTTTTTACTTAAGAAAGAGAAGGCAAAGAAGTTTTGACCTTGGTCGAACCTTACTCTGCTTCGAAAGGTCTTACACTCAGTATAAAAGTCAGTAAAGTGTCATAAAAGTACGTCCGAAACTGGAAGCAAAAATAGCTTTCAAGCTCCTGTTCAGTTTCCAAGACAACCTCTTCTTCAGTTTGCCAGAAAGATTGGCAAATGCAACAGTTCGCACAGCGCAAAGGTTGGTCATTCCCTGTATTTCGATATTTCAAAAGCCTCAACTCTATTCTCGGGGCCACTTCAGACTGAGTGTAGTGCCTAAATGGGCGACCGGCTTTATCGACTTCGGGGAATTCTGAGATTAGCAGATGGAACAAGATTTTGAAAGTGCAACCATTGTAAGAGCGAGTTTTAAGCGTGTCTCTTGTTTATAATCCTGAGTATAGAAAGATTAGTCCGGTGCGCCATTCTTAGTGCGTATAGTCTAATCACCAATTGGTCTACAACCTGCTGCCCGCTGCACTTGCCAGGATGGATAAGATCTTGCCCAGGATTTGGATAAAGGAAGGCACAATTTCGCATGTATTCTACATCTAGGACATATCTTTTTTCATATTCGGTGAGGTATTTTTCTATATATTCTTTCATAGAGTCCGCACTAAAGTCTAAAAAATGGAGTTGCATTTTGATTTGCATTTTTTACTATTTGGTAGAGTTATCTTATCAGGCTTCCTCCTATACCGGAGTCCTCTTATTCAAGGTCTATTAATAACAAAACGGCTTTCCAATGGACAAAGTCAAAATTCCAAGGGCTTTGGCTACTCTAACCTTCCCGACCACGATTTTTTTCTTTTTTCTAGGCATTTCACCTCGAAATACGCAATTGTATTCTAATAGGTATTAAACTAAGAAAGAAAAGTGCTAAAGAAATAGTGGATTCCATCGTTTCTATGGTTATTTCTTAAACGGTGAGGTCTTCTCTATACACCGGAGCCTTTCACTTTATTTCGTGAATGTTATTGGTAACTTGTATAGTTCGCATTCTTTCTTTGGCTCTACCCATGAATTTTCCAGTAACTAGGCCTTTCACAACGAGATCTACATATACAGTAACGGTATTTCATTATGAGGATTGGCTGGGTAGCTGACCCTCTTAGTCCGTTCTTGCAAGAGGGCGGTCTGTTTTTCAATTTTAACCAAGATGTCCTCCGCTTAATGGATAACCATTTGCTACCAATGGAGAATTCTGAAATTGAGATGATTGGAGTTACACCAATCACCAATGGAAACCATAAATTTCATAGACAATGAAAGGCATAGGATCAAGGATCCTGGAAAATTGTTCTCTTTCCTTTGTTCTAGTTGATGATCTGAACGAGTCGCACATACACCCTAGTACACGTTCCTCGACGTTGAGGGCATCTCTTAAGAGCGGGGGATTTTGTGACATTTCTGATTGGCTGTCTTGTATTTCTAATAAGTTGGTTAATAGTTGGCATGTTGAATCATATACATAATAGTATGGTTTGGATTTATCCTAACCGGATTCCCCCGAGACCGGAGGAATCTTATTCAAGTTGGCACGGTGAATCATATACAAGACCAGAATATGTAGCGTGCTCCAGAGGAGGTTTATATCGGATAAACAACCTCGTAGCGGCTGGGATCTCCCGTCGGAAGGGCACTCAGTGAGACTGTAAAAAGACTTTAATACAGGTCATTACCAGCGTCAGTATCACTAGAAGGATCAGCACACGAATTCTGGGATCTTCGACAAAGCCTTTGACTGACGTGCCCATTTTTGGGATTTGTCTTTTTATTTGGACAAGAAAGCCTTGGAATGTCATTACCTGAATTCGAATTAGTAAATATACGCGAAGGCGAACCGTCAAATAGCCTATTCCGATTAACAGTTCGAGTAAAGCCTCGAAACGGATAGTTGCTTCTGTCTGCCGAATTGCTACCCATTTCAAGTCCAACTCTACACTATACTCTACAAGGAAAATGCTATTCGCATTTCCTATCAGTAGGTTAAGTATGACCCACAGGTCATTTCGGTTCATCATTCTTTGGAAGAGTTGCTATTTGATATAGCAAAAAAATTTTAATTTGGATATGGGAAACGTCATCTTTTATTCGAAAGGCTTATTCAGCTTTATCCAATTATATGCTTGATTATAATTACCGGGAGTCAGTGCTATAGCCTGTTTCCAATACTCAGCGGCTTGATCGAACCAAGCCTCCGCAATTTCAGAATCTCCTTGTCGAATAGCTTGTTCTCCCCGGTCAGAATAGGTGGGTTAAGTCCTTCCCTTTGAACCGTACTTGAGAGTTTCCTACCTCATACGGCTCGCTAATCAACTCTTTTGGTATCCGATTTGAATCTACCACATAAAATGGAATAAGATTTCTCCTAGATCTATCCCATTTTTCGGGTTAACCAAAAGAAGCTAATAACATGAGTTTCAAACTGAAATCTTGAATTTGGATTAATAATCCGTTTTAGTTTTATCTTTTATCGTACCCTATTAAGAATAAAACATAGGCATTTCTACTATCGTTAGAATTGGCTGAAAGGTAACTATCTCAGTTTCATCTCATATTCAAATTGATATAGAAGTTTTGAAAAAGTCTTTCAAGGAAAGACGTACTATCTTTGGGATCTGAGTCTACACCGCTGCTCAATACCTTAGTAGGTCGACTCTATTACAGAAGTGAATTCCTAACATTTATTGCACATCATGATAAGTAAGCAGTTATTATTGTATCTGTACAAAACCCGGTTAATTGATCTTTACGGCGCTTACTCTATCAATTAGATCCTTTATCCATAGAATAAACCGGCTAGGCAGCTCTCTTTTGTCCTATTTCGACTTCTACGAAGTTTATTTCTTTTCTACCGCTGATAACAATCGTTTTTTTTAGACGATGCATATGTAGAACGCCTTTTTTTCTCATAGTTCCTAGAGGATTTGATCTTTCTTTCTATAGTAGAGATAGTCGCACGTAATGACAGATCACGGCCATATTATTAAAAGCTTGGGGTAAGAATGGGTTTCGTTCTAGCGCTCGAAAATAATATTCCAAAGCTTTCGTATGTTCTCCGTTCCTTGTATGTATAAGGCCTATATTATACAGTATATAACTTCGATCATAGGGATCAATTTCTAGTCGCATAGCCTCATAATAATTTTGTAAAGCTTCCGCATAATTGCCTTCGGATTGAGCTGACATCCGTTACGGTCGTCATTCAATTCAAAGAATCTCCGTTCCAGAACCGTACATGAGATTTTCATCTCATACGGCTCCTCTCTTATGTGCATAATGAAAATATTCGAATTATGAACTGAGCAGGGCTGGTATTTTTACATGAAATTTCTAGCCAACCTTCCTGCAAGAGATCTTTTCTTAACATCAAAAGTATGAGTATTAGAGAGAAATGATAACTCCAACAATTTCTTTGTTCTCAGCACCTCCTAATTTCCAGGAATTAGTCACTTCAAGAGCCTTCGATGGTTATACAGGTATCCAAAAGACAAACACGATGGATGTTTGTCGTCCCAACCATTCTTCTTAGTCCCGAGCCTACTAAAGAAAGGGATAATTGATAACAAAGTTTTTTGTTATGGATTCCTAGGTGTAGTGCTTCTTCCCCTATGCTGCCTATCGGTACTAATCGAGTAGGATTGACCTGTAATAACGAACCTATAGGTAGAAACCTTCGCTCAATACTAGAATCGACAATTGAAAGATAGCATCTGAGGCTGCATTAATTGAGGATACACAAGAGAAGGAGTTGTTCTATTTCCAAACTTTACCCTCAATAAGCATGGATTTCTTTTTCTTTTAATCCCGATCCCCAAGCGTGTGTCTTTCTCGTAAGACTACGAATAATCTAACTATCTAATATAACATATACATGTATTTCTTTGATAATATCAACTAACTATTCATCCATCTTAGAGTCTTCTAATCAAAAAAAAAGAATCAAATCGCACCATCTCTGTAATAGGTAAATGCCTCTTTTTCTCCCGAAGTTGTCGGAATTATTCGTAATAAGATATTGGCTATAATTGAAAAGGTCTTGTCAATAAAATTTCCATTTATCCGTGATCTAGGCATAGGTAGGACTCCATTCTATAATTCTAATCATTCCCTCTCCCGTGGAAAAAAGATGCCACAACGACAAGAAGTCTACAGTACAAACTAACATAAAAAGCGATTAATTCAAAAAAGATATGGCCTTTCTATTCCACTATTCAAACGGTTCCTTTTTGATAGTAAGTGATAAGACCTAAGAACGAACTATTGGGATCGAATTCGATTTCACTCTAATGTATATAGTATCTCAACGAAGGAAACTATTCCGATTTCATTGAAGTTAGAGATTAGACGAACCCGAGACATTTTAAGTGAATTATGATCCAAAGATGAAAAAGGATCAACTAATTCTAATCATTCTATGATGAGACGCGAATAACCGCTAATTTTCATTTATGTTGTAGACATATAGGGTATCCACTCTAGAATGAAATAGAAAATAGGCTTATGATTTATGAATTAGGATAAGGATTTGTTGTTAATCCCTCGAAAACGGAATTGGAAAGGAGTTTACGAATTCTTATTGTATGGAATCGTAGTCTAACTAAAATCATGATCTAAAGAGATCCATTAATCATAGTCTAGAAAATCTAGATCCCTTAATCAGTCAATTCGTTCTAATTTCTCATTTTTTGATTTATCTAATTTATTGCTTTAAGCTTTTTAAAATCTCTAAAAATAAGAGAACATTGTTTTTGCAAACATCAATAGAATTGTTTTTCACAGTTTTCGCAAGAAAACTCTTTTCTCTTTATCATAGTTTTTACAGTTCGAGTTGATTAGTCGTACCTACCCAATAATAAATATGAAGGATTCGCAATTCACTTCTTTTTTAGGTCATAATCATTATGTAGGAGAGATGGCCGAGTGGTTTAAGGCGTAGCATTGGAACTGCTATGTAGGCTTTTGTTTACCGAGGGTTCGAATCCCTCTCTTTCCGTACCTTCCCCCAACCCACTGATCTTACTAACCCCAATAGATCAAATAAGAATCGATACCATTATTCCATACAGTTAGCCCTTTCTTTGAGATAGATTATCTATTCCTAATGGCTGTGGCACGCAAAAGAATGGTAAGAAAAGAGGAGATAAGGAATCCAAATCTCCCTCGCGGTCTATGATACCTAAATGGGCTAAAAATAGGGATCAAAGCCTTATTTATTTTACCCTTAGGTTAATTTACTTCCCCGAAAGTGGGCAAAGTTGTTCGCACCGGACTTGATTCGAATATTTCTTTTCTTTTCATTAGCTTTAAGTCTGACGAGAATAATATTCTACGACTCGCAATTCTTTTATTTTCAAACCGAAGCGTTCACTATCTATTATTTTATTCACTAATCCTTTATATTCCTTTCGTTTCAGAGTTAAATGGGGTGGCACTATCACTTTCTTCTTCGTCTTAGGCAATGAATCGATAGAATTTTGAATCAGAGCTTTCGATTTTTGTTTAGCCTTTGCCGTAATAGTATCTCGGGGTTTGCAGCGATAACTTGGTATATCTACTAGACGACCGTTTACTAAAATATGTCTATGGTTAACTAATTGGCGAGCTCCTTGAATAGTCCGAGCCATACCCAATCGAAAAAGAATGTTATCCAAGCGCATTTCAAGTAATTGTAATAAAACCCGACCTGTTGGACCTTTGGCCTTTGCGGCGATCCGAACGTATTTAAGCAATTGTCGTTCTGTAAGACCATAATGAAAACGCAATTTTTGTTTTTCTTCGAGTCGAATCAGATATGATTTTTTTTTCTCCTTGTTCTTATCGTTATCGAAACGTCTAGTAGTTAGTCCTGGTAACGACCCCAGGCGGCGGATTTTTTTCAAACACGGTCCTCGGTAACGTGACATAAAGACTCCTTCCTCTTATTTCTATTTCATTCTTATTGATGAAATTTCATTTTACAGAATAAAACTAAACTAAAACTGAACTGAATGAGAAATAAAGTGAAATTTACTGAATGTAATATTCAAATGAAACTCTTTTTTTCACTAATAAACCTTGATTCTATTTGTTTGAGTCTCTCATCCAAATTCATTTTTTCTAAGTTCATTGAAGAAGTTCTAGTTACTCACAAAATGCCCCTCTCTTTTTGTCTTTGTCTACCACTCACACTTCTATTATTCTATATTCTATAATTATTCTATATTCTATAAGAAGTAGAGACGTACTAAATACAAATCTAAAAATCAGTTCTAATACATCTAGAAAAGATGTAAACTAAGACTAGGAATCTTTGACGAACAGAATCAAGAATCATTCTTATTTCGACACAAGAAAGGGGTTTAGAAAATTCCTTTTCTTGTGTCGATGACTAGGAAGACAAAGAATCCCGACTAGAAATTTATTCCCCCATTTTTCCTTCAATTTGACGCTTACTTATATTCCTTATGTCGAGTATATAGACCAATTGAATTAATCAACAAAACTATTGATATTGATGCATTTGATGACATTGAAATCTGACAAATAGAAAGAGAGTCCCACGCCCTCGATTTCGAGAAAAACCAAATCAAGACGGGGTCAAGTCAAATAGTTTTCTTCACAATTTATATACTATGACTAGGAATCCATTAGAAGGAATTACTGTCATCTTCTAAACAAAGTATAAACAAGCAAAAGGCTTTTTAGAATTTCATTTTTTATCAATCGAGAAAAAGAGTTTGGTTCTTTTTACGAACTTGATGTCGATAAATCCACGAATCTAGAAATTCATTTCGGATAATTGAACCTTCTCGAATTGTTTCTTTTTAAGAACTAAAAAGATTTGTGCCAAAATAACCGATGCCAAGAAGAGCAAAAGACCTTGGACACGGACTGAATCTTGAAGTACTATTTCTGCATCTCCTTGACCAAATCCGCCCACATTAGGGTTACTCGTCAACGGTTGATCAAATTTGAGAGACTCTCCTTCTGAAACGAGAAGTTCTGGCCCTGGAGGGATAATATCAACCACTAGACGTCCATCTGATGCATCCGCTATGGTTATTTCGAATCCCCCCTTTTCTTTTCGTATGATTTTGCTTACTCTACCAGCTGCTGTAGCATTATAAACTGTATTGTTACTCTTGCTACCGTCGGGATAAATCTGACCTCTTCCTCTGTTTCCGCCTACATATATCGGATATTTTAAGAAGTGAATCTCTTTCTTAGTCGCGGGATCTGGGGAAAGAATAGGAAAGGTGATTTCACTATATTTCTGACCAGGAACAGGGCCTATCACAAGAATATTTTTTTGATTGGGGCGATAGTTCTGAAAAGACAGATTGCCTATTTTTTCTTTCATCTCCGGGGAAATACGACTGGGAGGGGCTAATTCAAAACCTTCCGGTAAAATAAGAATAGCCCCTACATTCAAAGCCCCCTTTTTCCCATTAGCAAGAACTTGTTTCAATTGCATATCATAAGGAATTCGAACAACTGCCTCAAATACAGTATCGGGAAGGACCGCTTGTGGAACCTCAATATCGACGGGCTTATTAGCTAAATGGCAATTGGCACATACGATACGCCCGGTCGCTTCTCGTGGATTTCCAAAACCCTGCTGTGCAAAAATGGGATATGCACTTGAAATAGATGTCTGGCTTAGGATATAGATCGTGAGCCATACAGAAATGGATCGAGTAATCGGTTCCTTTATCCAAGAAAAAGTAGTTCTAGTTTGCATGGTCCATTGATAGCGAAAATTTCTACAATAAATTGAGTAGGTCACTAATCTAGTTTCCTAGCCACGATTCTGCTATTTACTGGAATCATATTCTAGGCCAAGGTGGGTAGCAATAGAAAAAGTAAGTACAATTTTCACTGCTTTGCTTATCTACAATGACAAATGAATTAAGATTCGAATTAGATTCATTTGATGTCGATAGATCATTTTTCACTTATTGCATGATACATCACTACAAGTGACGGGGAGACACGGTTTAAATAGTAGAAAACCCAATATTTAAAAATGCTATCTAGAATGACTGGAAGAATCCAAAGAAGACAAGATAGAATTTGATCATTCGGAACAAACCCAAAATCTTTGTAGACAGAACTAATTATTAGTTCCCAACCGCGGGTTGAATGAAATCCGAGACATAAATCGGCTAAAAAAAGAATAGAAAGAGCTTTTGTTGTGTCACTTAAGTTATATAATAATTCCTGAGCCCACGAGTTAATAATAACAAGTTCTTTCTTACCCAAAATAGAATAAGCAATTAGAATAACGAAAGAGATTATATTTGTCGATAAGTGCAAAATCGTATGGAGACGCTCCTCGTTATGTATCTTGCTTAATTGGATTATTGCGGTGTGGATTCCTATACGAAGGTTTTGTAAATGTGTCTCCGAGTCTTCCTTGATGATTTCCTCGAAGAGGCGAAGCTCTTCTAATTCGATGAATTTTTCTAGCAGAGTCTTTTCTTGAATATCATTCAAAAATTTTTCGGATTGGCCTGTATTCCACCAATTAGTAACCCAAGATTCAAGACTTTTCCTAAATAAGAGAGAGATTAAATGGGGTAAAAAGACTATAAATGCAAAATATAAACGGGGAGGGGATGCTTTCTTTTTTGCCATTTTTCACCTGTGAATTGTTAAAGAAAACATTTTATTCGTTAATTCTATGTCATCTACTATTTTGCTTAGGCACAAGTTCTATTCTCAGGTATCGAACCCAGGAATTTCCCCACTCTTTTTTTATTTCGGACTTAGTTCTTGGATCTAGAAAGAGGCTAGAAATTGACTAAGAAGCCACTTTTTTCTAATGAAGAAATAATCCAAAATATTGTTTCCCAATAGCTCAAATCAAAAGTATCTCCTTTCGCTGAATGCCTGAAAGAACTACTTTCAGTAATGCATATTCTTCCTTTTTGAGGACGAAAGAACTCCCCTTCTATTATTCTATCAAAATATCTAATATTTCGACAAAATTTCCCTGACTATCAGAAGTCAGGAATAGAATAAAATGGAAGAAAGTTTCTGAAGAATATTAGTTTGATGATCAAAAATCAGCCCCAACCCAAGATAGAAATTGGCTAGTTAGCCTTAATCCTTATAAGGGATTCAATTGGTTGGGCATTAAGGAGCACAAAAAGAGAGAAATTAAGGGGTGTCGATTGAAAAAAAAACACACACAATTTTACGGGATATGATCTATCCGACTCTAAAGTGTCAAGTCTAACAAGTCTGTATTTCTCTATTTTTTATTGAGATATATTGGATTTGAAATCGAAAATTTTCGATTTCCAAATGGGTGATTGTGAGATGAATCCATTATTTCAATTTGTTACTTCTTGTTATTATTTTTTGACTTGTGTAGATTTACATCCCTATAAAAGATCCCAAAACCAAAAGAGTTTTGTTGTACCATAGAAACCTGCTTTAGCTCAACCGAAGGTTCCTAATAAACCTCAGTTAAATTATGTTATAGAACTATATTCTATAAAAATAATATTCTTGAGTTTTCCCCTCCTGCTAAGAAATTTTATCCCATTTCTCAAAAGACTCAATGGGTACACCCAAGAAATACGCTAATTCAGCAGCTTTTTGTTCAATTTCCCACGGAGTCAAATTCTCATCAGTACGGGTCAATGGAAGCGCTCCCTGTCCTCTGATATCCATAGAAAGGACACGACGAGCAGAAAGACCCTCTTTAACTTCTATTCGGACGGACTGAATATCTTTTATAAGGAATCGGAGGAAGATACGACGATTTTTTCCGGGAAATCCCCAACGAAAGATACACACTACTCCTTCTTTTCGATCGAATCGATCATAGCCACTCCCTACATTCCAAGAAATTGTGCACCACAAATAGCAACTAATAAAAAGACCCGCAATCCCATAGAAAGCCATCACAATCCCTTGGGGAAAAAAAACGATTTGCTGAGACGGAAATAAAGATATCCAATTTCTACCAACATAACTGGAAGTTCCAACCAACAAGAATCCTAATGAACCTAAAAAAAGGCTAAGAGTCCAGCAGAAATTACTTGTTTTTCGAGACCCCGGTATAAGGTCCATCCATATATGTTCTGATCGACAACTCATACTCGACCCACTTGCATTTTTTTGGAATTGATAGAATACCCCAAATGAAGTTGACTTTAGTCTTTTTGTTTCCGAAGGAACTCTCATCAACTAACACTAGTTTAATGTGAACCTTTGGGAGTAATTCATTAAAGAGTAATTCATTAAATTGATTAAATCTAAACTAATAACATATCCTTGCTATGACCCCATTCAATATATCCAACATACTCCATTTCCCCATATATCGTCTTTCTTCCGCCGTAAGACTTTTTCGGCGGAAGCCGCTTATATCATATTCCATTCAAAAAAGAAAGACCTACGTTATCATAAAGTCTAAAAAAAAAATGACTTCTATTTTGTCCCATCGGTTCTAAACAATCTTATTTTTTTGAACATGAAGAGATAGGGAAGCCATTGCAATTGCCGGAAATACTAGGCCTACTAAAGGCACCAAAAGAGAGGGAAAGCTTAGAATTGTCATAGAATGTGTATCTCAATTTCCTATTTGTTCATGTTATTATTATTTAGAAAGATATCTTAATTATAAGAAAATATTGGAATTTTGATTAATGAATAACAATTCAATACCCACTTAGTATAGATTTCAGTGAAAACTCTATTCGTCTGATTTTGACTTGGATAGTGAAAATATTCTGCGGGACGAGTAGATCGAATAAGGCCTTATCCAATCAATATCAATAGTCACGCGCGGATATTGTAACTTTCACTATTTCGTCAATAATAAGAGGTAAAAATTGATTAGCAATTTGCTCAATCAAAGGGTTGATTTTACCCCCTTCTTTTTTTTTTTCGTTGCATCCAAATCTCATTGGACTTGATTAGATTGAATTTTATTTCATTGACAAAATCAAAGAAAACAAGCAAAAAAATAGCCTGTTCGAAATCCAACCTTTTTGCTTATTCGAACCCACATTTACGAAATCTCATTGATAGCCTCTATTCGTGTCCTAGCCCGGCGGAGAGCTAGATTTGCCTCAATTGTTTGTCTCTTTCCTTCAGCTTTGCTCAAATTAGCTTTAGCTATTTCAAGAGTTTGCTGAGCTTCTTGTGGATCAATGTCACGACTCTTCTCCGCATCATTCACTAAAACGGTGATCTCATTATTACCTATTCTAGCAAAACCACCCATCAGAGCTACCGTTACCCATTCGTCATTAAGGCGTATTCTCAAAATACCTATATCGACAGCTGTGGCAATAGGGGCGTGATTT